CCTTATAATTATGGAGAAAAAGAAGAGAAAGCCGAACCAATATACAGAAGTAGCCGCTTCAGGCCAACATATATGTATTTCTGCTCACAAAGCGAGAAGAGTAATTGATCAAATTCGTGGGCGTTCCTATGAAGAAACACTTATGATACTAGAACTAATGCCTTATCGAGCATGTTATGCCATTTTAAAATTGGTTTATTCTGCAGCAGCAAATGCTAATCACAATAAGGGTTTCAACGAAACAAGTTTAATCATTAGTAAAGCTGAAGTCAACGAGGGTACGACTGTGAAAAAACTAAAACCCCGAGCTCGAGGGCGGGGTTATCCGATAAGAAGATCCACCTGTCATATAACTATTGTATTGAAAGATATATCTGTAGATGAACAACTAGAAATAGATAAAAGGAAAACCTATAAATTGGAGCTGAGGAATATTTAAAGAAAGAATATTATAGTTTAGAAAAACTACAAATACGCTATATTATGTTATGCTTAAAAAAACCCGAATGGATAAAAAAAAAACACACACAGATATGACGTTTCACGATATATATAGTAGTGGGGGACTATGGGACAAAAAATAAATCCACTTGGTTTCAGACTTGGTGCAACCCAAGGTCATCATTCTCTTTGGTTTGCACAACCAAAAAATTATTCCGAGAATCTACAAGAAGATCAAAAAATACGAGATTGTATCAAAAATTATGTACAAAAAAATCTGAAAATATCCTCTAATGTCGAGGGAATTGCACGTATAGAGATTCAAAAAAGAATCGATTTGATTCAGGTCATAATCTATATGGGATTCCCCAAGTTATTAATAGAAGATAGGACTCGAAAAATAGAAGAATTACAGTTCAATGTACAAAAAGAACTCAATTGTGTAAACCGAAAACTCAACATTGCTATTACAAGAATTGTAAACCCTTATGGGCACCCTAATATTCTTGCAGAATTTATAGCCGGACAATTAAAGAATAGAGTTTCATTTCGCAAAGCAATGAAAAAAGCTATTGAATTAACTGAACAGGCAGGTACAAAAGGGATTCAAGTACAAATTGCAGGGCGTATCGACGGAAAAGAAATTGCACGTGTCGAATGGATCAGAGAAGGTAGGGTTCCTCTCCAAACCATTCGAGCCAAAATAGATTATTGTTCCTACGCAGTTCGAACTATCTATGGGGTTTTAGGTATCAAAATTTGGATATTTGTAGACGAGGAATAATAAGCATTTACTTGATTTGTATTTAGTTCTATTTAGTGATAAAAAAAAAAACGAACAATTCTATAAGGTTGAATAAAAATTCGATTAATCATTTGATATAATTGCTATGCTTAGTGTGTGACTCGTTGGTTTTTTTTTAGGATTAGGATTCAAAAAAATGGAACAACCCATAATACGAACTAATAACTATAGAACTAATAACCAACTCATCGCTTCGCATTATCTGGATATAAAGAAAGAACCAGTCAAAATATGATATATAAGTCATATCGTTGTAGCAACTGAAATCTTTTTTGCATAAACAAAAAATAAAATTATACAGATAAATGGAAAGGCGAGAGAAAGATAGAAAAATAATATCAACGATATATGATTCCAATATGTACGGTCTATGAGTCATCTCATAAAAGGGAATGTAATAAAGCATCAATACTGAATTGATCCACAATTAGACAAATACGTGGATAGAACCAAAAATCAAGAGCCCCGATTCAATAAAGACTGAGAAGGTTGACTCAAAAACTAATTTCATTAGGGGCTCCATTGTAAAATTCAGACCTAATCATTACTCGAGAGGTGGTGGGAACGACAGAACCTGTGAATGCATAAGATTCTATTGAAAACGAATCCTAATGATTCATTGGGTAGGATGGCGGAACGAACCAGAAACCAATTCATTTTTTTTTTGAAAGGTCATGTCATAGACTAATCTTACAACTGAATGTTGAAAGAGTAAATATTCGCCCGCGAATTTTTTTTTTTAGAAATTTGAGTCAATTCGATAGGATAATCAAAAGCAAAACAAAATAAAGATTCATTATAACGTTATACCCAATACCTAAACGACATTATCTAAAAATAAAATACGTGTTTAATTATATATCAAAAGATAAAAAAGAATTCTATTATCTATTAAATGAAATTTCAAAAAATCCCCCGATTCAGTATATTATTCACCACGTATATTATTTTTTAATCGTTTAATTCGCGAGGAGCTGGATGAGAAGAAACTCTCATGTCCGGTTCTGTAGTAGAGATGGGTGGAATTGATAAACAACCATCAACTATAACCCCAAAAGAACCAGATTCCGTAAACAACATCGAGGAAGAATGAAAGGAATATCTTATCGAGGTAATCGTATTTGCTTTGGTAGATATGCTCTTCAAGCGCTTGAACCCGCTTGGATCACATCTAGACAAATAGAAGCGGGTCGGCGAGCAATGACACGAAATGCACGCCGCGGTGGAAAAATATGGGTACGTATATTTCCAGACAAACCCGTTACAGTAAGACCTACAGAAACACGTATGGGTTCGGGGAAAGGATCTCCCGAATATTGGGTAGCTGTTGTTAAACCCGGCAGAATACTTTATGAAATGAGCGGAGTAGCAGAAAATATAGCCAGAAGGGCTATTTCAATAGCGGCATCCAAAATGCCGATACGAACCCAATTCATTCTTTCGGTATAGGATAGGAAGAACCAAAAGAAATCATTTTTTGTATAAAAAAAAATTGCAGGTTTCTTGTTTTGTTTTGAACAAACAATATTTCTTTTTTTTATTTCACCCTTTACATTGAAAAAGACAAAAAAAAAACGATATGATTCAACCTCAAACCCATTTGAATGTAGCGGATAACAGCGGGGCCCGAAAATTGATGTGTATTCGAATCATAGGAGCTAGTAATCGACGATATGCTCATATTGGTGACGTTATTGTTGCTGTAATCAAAGAAGCAGTACCAAATACACCTCTAGAAAGATCGGAAGTGATCCGAGCTGTAATTGTACGTACTTGTAAAGAACTCAAACGCGACAACGGTATGATAATACGATATGATGACAATGCTGCAGTTGTTATTGATCAAGAAGGAAATCCAAAAGGAACCCGAATTTTTGGCGCGATCCCCCGGGAATTAAGACAGTTAAATTTCACTAAAATAGTTTCATTAGCACCTGAAGTATTATAAGGGAAGACCGTGATGTAGTTTATAGTATTTGAATGAAATAGATTAATTAAATTTAGTAGATTGTTTCTATATCACGTATATACCTTTAAAAATTCATAAATATTTATGAATTCAAAAAAAAAAGAAAAAGAGCATGTTGATTATATCAAAATTCGGGGGCAACAATAATCTTAGTTTATCATGAGTAAAGACACTATTGCTGACATAATAACCTCTATACGAAATGCTGACATGAATGAAAAAAGAACAGTTCGAATACCATCTACTTACATCACTGAAAATATTGTTAAAATCCTTTTACGAGAAGGTTTTATTGAAAACGTGAGAAAACATCAAGAAAGCAATAAATATTTTTTAGTTTTAACCCTACGACATAGGAGAAATAGGAAAGGAGCATATAGAACTGTTTTAAATTTAAAACGGATCAGCCGGCCTGGCCTACGAATCTATTCTAACTATCAACGAATTCCGAGAATTTTAGGCGGAATGGGGATTGTAATTCTTTCTACTTCTCGAGGTATAATGACAGACCGAGAGGCTCGAATAGAAAGAATCGGAGGAGAAATTTTGTGTTATATATGGTAATCTTTCTGATAGCCGAATTATATGCGGAACTTGCCTATTTGTTTTGTGAAAAAAAAGGTAATAGAGTAGGTTTCTAATACTATGCCTCTTCGATTCGTTGATACTTCAAGGCCGTTTTCCCTGGAATGAAAGAAAAAAAAGATTCGCGAGGTTTTAATTACTGAACTACGTCCCAATGGTATGTATGTTTCGAGTTCGTTTAGATAATGAAAATCGGATTCTGGGTTTTGCTTCGGGAAGGGTTCAACGTAATTTTATACGTATACTACCAGTAAATAGAATCAAAATTGTGGTAAGTTCTTATGATTCAACTAAAGGACATATAATTTGTATACCCTTTTGTATACTCTAAAGTAAAGACTCACATAATTGGGTGGTTTTTTCAATTTCAACATTCTTTCGTGGGGATACAATTCGAAGTTAAAGATTTTAAGAAACTTATTTTCTTCCAATTAAGTAGATTCAGAATTAAGAAAAGGAGTGACAAATATGAAAATAAGGGCCTCTGTTCGTAAAATTTGTGAAAAATGTAGATTGATCCGTAGGCGGGGACGAATTATAGTAATTTGTTCCAACCCGAGACATAAACAAAGACAAGGATAATCTTTCTAAAACAAAAAGGACTCCCGAAATCTAAAGGACCTGATGTACAGATGTACAAAAAAATCAGTAAAAAACCAAGATCTGTTTTGACATGAAATGGATATATCCATATATCTCTGACTTTTATTTATGAGATGATAAAATATGGCAAAACCTATACAAAAAGTTGGTTCACGTAGAAATAGACGTATTGGTTCACGTAAGAATGTGCGTAGAATACCAAAGGGAGTTATTCATGTTCAAGCAAGTTTCAACAATACCATTGTGACTGTTACAGATGTACGAGGTCGAGTAATTTCTTGGTCCTCCGCCGGTACTTGTGGATTCAAGGGTACAAGAAGAGGGACACCATTTGCCGCCCAAACCGCAGCGGGAAATGCTATTCGGACAGTGGTGGATCAAGGTATGCAACGAGCAGAAGTCATGATAAAGGGCCCGGGTCTCGGGAGAGATGCGGCATTAAGAGCTATTCGTAGAAGTGGCATACTATTAAGTTTCATACGGGATGTAACCCCTATGCCACATAATGGCTGTAGGCCCCCCAAAAAAAGACGTGTGTAAACATTGAAGAGATTTCAAGAGAAAAAAATAATTCAATGATTTGATCAAATAATATTA